TATACTAAACTACCATAATATGATAAATATCATATATTTAACTACTTTACTTTTTATTATTATTATATAATAAAATAATAATATTGGTTTTTTCTATTTACTTTTATCTAGGAGAATTTCCTATTTTTTTCCTTTACCTTTAATTCCTTTAATTCAATACAATATTGAATAATAGGAGATTCAAAATGTGCGTCTCTTTCTCGTATACATTCTCCGTCACATTGTCGGAACAAAACTATTTGATGTGTCAATATGGAACTATTTAGTATAAATATAAAATATAAAATAAAGACACGATTTGGTAGATCTATAAATCTAATATTATGCAGATAGAAATTTATCTTGTTCTGGAATCAAAGGGAGATGTCTCTTATGTTGTGAAAATTTGTATCTACGGAATAGCAATTTATTCCTGCGGAACATCCAAAAACAAGAAAAAAAGATTTTTAATCGGAAATATCGACAAATTCTTGCGGAAGCCAAAGAAAGAAAATAAAAAAGACCCGCTGTTCCAATTTCATCTCTATTGAATTTGAATATCAGAATAGTGGATATAGTCATGATTCAATGGGTCAGGTCCACTTACTTTTCTTTTAGTGATTTCTAATCTTTAGAATGGATTTGATCGACATAATGTAAAGTAGGAATATTTGGTAATGAAAGATATTACTTATCATTATTCTCATTATTTCTAATATAATGAACAAATGTGAAACTTTATAACTCTATTCTATAACCTATAACATAGTTCATTAGAATGATAACTTATTCTATACAGTTGCTTACCAAAAAGAGAAATAATATCTCTATTCTCCGCTCAAATATGAATACTAAGACTTGAGTTTTATGAAACAACCGAAAGCCCTTTATCGGATTTGAACCGATGACTTACGCCTTACCATGGCGTTACTCTACCGCTGAGTTAAAAGGGCCGCTTTGATTAAATTCCGGAATGTGTGTGGATAAGATATATCTATGTATATTACATATTATATATGGATGGATAATAAGTACATGCAATAGCCGCATAGCGGCTGCTAGTGGCCCAAGAATTGTGATTTAACTAGTGAGTATAGGGTCAAAAAATGGGTTTATTGATATTACATTTGATAAATATCAATGCAATGAATTGTTTCAAGACTGGGCCTCATTACTTTTTAATTGACTACCATAAGAAGTAAATTCACTTGATTGATTAATACATATAACCATCAGGATAGACCCATGATATTTCATCGAATCATGTGATGAAAAGATTCTACTTGTCCCCGGAACCGGAAAAAATAATTTTTGATAACTTGTTGATCCCCTCTTTCCAGATTTCTCGGTTGTTGGGTAATTTCCTGGTTTAGTGTAAGATAGAAATAGGCATATTCCATCTTAACAATGAATGAATCCATGACTGAAAGTGGAAGAAATTAAGTTTAATCCTTTATTCTGGCCGAAAACTATTGATTCTATAAGAAATTTTTCATTATTTAATAAATAATGAAAATTTAATATTAATAGATTAATAGAAGAATGCCGATTCGAATGTATTTATAATTTATATATATATTAAATAAGAAATCAAAAAATTCTATAGAATCATGAAGAGGGAAAAATCCGTTGGATCTAGTCATACCATTACATTATATTGACAATTTCAAAAAACTGTTCATACTATGTTCATAGTATGGTGGCGGTCGGGCAAGCATGCCCCCATCGTCTAGTGGTTCAGGACATCTCTCTTTCAAGGAGGCAGCGGGGATTCGAATTCCCCTGGGGGTAGGGTACTACGAAAGGAAGTTGATCATGGATTATCAATAGGTCGAAAATTGATTTATCCGGGGTCGATGCCCGAGTGGTTAATGGGGACGGACTGTAAATTCGTTGGCAATATGTCTACGCTGGTTCAAATCCAGCTCGGCCCAATAATTCGCTAATCCAAGATGAAATTATATAACACGTTTGTTTTCTAGAAATGCCTGATACAGATACAGAAGAATAAGAACAATTACGGAAGTATAAGAAAAATAAAACTTTCTGAGATATCCCTACTTTAGATTTTGGATTTTTTTGTTATAAATGTTATCAAAAATGCGGATCTTCTTAATTATCTAGATTCAGATTAGGATCTGTAAGTATAAAGTCGTAGGAAACGAGTAAATAAAAAAGACTCTTTTTTTATTTCATTGAAAGATGTATTTTCAATTGATTTGGCAATAAAAAAAGAATTACTATTAATTTATGTCACTCTTACTAAACCATAGGATATAATATCCATATATCACCTGCGCCTCGGTTACAACAGGGTAATTAACGGAGATCATACGAATAGATATTCTATACACCTAAATTTGCTTGGGATTGTAGTTCAATTGGTCAGAGCACCGCCCTGTCAAGGCGGAAGCTGCGGGTTCGAGCCCCGTCAGTCCCGGCGGACCCCAGAAATAAAATAATAAATGAATCTCTTCTTTTTATTTTCTAGATTTCTAGACTAGATTAAAAGGGGGACAAAGAGCAGAATTTTATTCCCAACGCGGATCCTTATTTATTTATTTTTCATTAAACCAATCAGTAAATTTTCATTATTTGAACTAGTATTGATTGGTGGGAGAGAGACATCGTATGTAATCTCAATTACTAATTTTAATTTGACACAATTTATATCTTATATCATTGAAGAAAGTACATTTGATGGAATACTATATCTTTTAGAATGGGACTCATCTTTATCACACTTCTTTTGTCTTCCAAGACAATTAGAGCATTCAAAAAACGAAGTTTCGAACTTCACTCCGTCCTTATTTCCATTTAACTTCAATGGTTTTGGGGGGTTTGTAACCAATGGAAGTGGAAACACGGTTAGATGATACTTCATTAGATGGTTATACCCGAAGTAGGTTATAGCAAAGAATGGAAAAAAATTCAAAATACAGGAATTTCGGATTGGATTAGAAATAAAATTTTGGATTCGGTATGGATAAAGGATCTTCCTATGTTATACTATTCAATTCTCGACAATGAATCCATTTGGCAGCTCCGATATTTTATTGTTATTCATGATATTGAGCGGATTTGATATCATCGAGATGTAATTGATCCCATTTGAATTTACATTGAATTTACAGGTGAAAGATTTCTTATCTCTATGGGGCTCTATGGGATTAAATCCCGAGTTATTGCGAAGTAAAAAAAAAAAACGAAGAGATTATGGAAGTAAATATTCTTGCATTTATTGCTACTGCATTGTTCATTCTAATTCCTACTGCTTTTTTACTTATCATATATGTAAAAACAGTCAGTCAAAATAATTAATTTGAATGAAACTTGACTTCGTAGTTCTTATCAATGATTGAAGAAATGAAATCAAAATAAAGGATTCCAATTTTGCGTTTTAAATGATTTAAATGAAATGATGGGGCTGGGATCAGCAGTATTCTATGAGATCCGATAGTAATGGTAGAAAGAAATATATGACTCTTTCTACCATACTATTTATTTTATTAGTATTATTTAATATATATTTAATATATATAAGGTGTACTCTATAAAGATAGAGACCTAAATATAGATCAATTTAAAATCAAATATGTATATTCATATGTAGATATCAATTACATATATGTAATGTACATAGCATAGCACTTCAATTCTATTTATTTGCTTCATCTATTTGATTGGTATTGATTACAATCAATTTGAAAAAAAAAAGGATCCGTTGTTCCTCTGTTCCTCATTGTCTATACAGAATTCTGGTAAGAGCGGGTTCATCGAAATCGAAAGTTTCGGAAGAATTTTGTTGAAAGGAAAGGAATTTCCTATCATCTGTATTCCTCTTAGTTTCTAATCTAAATACGAACACGAACATTGGATGGGAATCCATCAACTATCTCTTTGACTTTGATTGGTAGGGGTATTATTTATCTAATACATTACTCCACTGGAATCCAAGATGAATAATATTAATTTCATTATTATTTATTCGATAATCAAAAGTGCTAACTAAATTTCGTAGTATCCTTAGACTTAGAGTCCACTTCTTCCCCATACTACGAGTGAAAGGGAAAATGTAAAGACTACCATTAAAGCAGCCCAAGCGAGACTTACTATATCCATGTAAATTGTGTCCCCTACCTCTATGAATATGAAGGAATTATTCCATTATTGCTCACTCATAATAGTGGAATCAATGGTGCAGAGTCAAAAAAAAAGGGGGGGGTTCGGTTCTGGACCAACACTATTGATGAACTAATCCAATAAATTCACTTACCACAAGTTCTTATAGGATTTCTCGTAGAATCTAGAAACATTAAGTCCAAGAAAAATCACAACAAAACAACAAGAAGTGACACTCTTAGACTTAGAAGAGTCAAGGGAATGTTATTAATTGAACATGTAGGATAATCCAACCTAGTGTTTCTTTTTTTGTCCTTTATTAAGTAAAAGGCCTCTTAATATGGAAGTAAGACAAGATAAGATTGCTATCCATCACATAACTCGATTTCCCATTTGATCTAATCCTTACCCTCTCCTGATTGTTTCAAAGAAACAATCATAAAACAGCCCATTCTTTACTAGGGTTACCAAAAATAAAATCTTTATTTTTGCACCTTTTTAAAATCAAAAAAATGAGGATATATAAAAAAAGCTACAATCTAATATTGATTGAATGCTTGAGCATTCAGAGACTCTCGTGAATCTGTATACAAAATACAAAGTATCTTCCACCCAATTACTAACCAATTAGATTCCCCGTCCGGCTATCCAATCTAATTCCTAATTCAAAGCATAATTAGTAGACACTACATTAGTAGTGGAAGGGTTATCAAGACTTACCCATTCCCTTCCACTACTCTAATCTTTCTTTTGTTGATCAGGCGACACCCGGATTTGAACTGGGGAAAAAGGATTTGCAGTCCCCCGCCTTACCACTCGGCCATGCCGCCAAAACGATACAAAATAGATGAAAATCTACCCCTTATTTTTATATTTAATTTATACTTAATACTTACATC